TGACTCAATCACTTCGACAGAAGATTCTATAGGAATGGTTTGGATAAATAAGATTCATGATAGGCTTCCTACTGATTACCAAAAACTTGAACATAAAATAGATACATTTAATGGAGAATCATTATCGACAGACATTGGTCCTTTCTTGACCTCTATCAGTGAATTAGCTAGGAAATCAACAACTGATTTTAGTCTGAATTTTAAAAAGCTTGTTTTAATATCCGAACAAAGAAGATTTGATTCAGAAAATAAAACAAAATGTTTGAAATTTCTATTCGATGTAATTACAACTGATCCAAATAATCAAACAATTCAAAATAAATCTATTGGAATAGAAGAAATCGGTAAAAAGATTCCTCGACGATCATACAAATTGATCAATTCTTTTGAAGAGCGGGAGGAGGAAAATGAGGAAGAATCAGCAGAAAATCATGGGATTCGTTCAAGAAAAGCCAAACGTGTGGTAATTTATACTGATAAGGCGGATCCGGATCAGAATACCAATACTGATACTAGTACCAGTACTAATAGTGATCAAGCAGAAGAGCTGGCTTTGGTACGTTACTCGCAACAATCAGATTTTCGTCGGGATATAGTAAAAGGATCCATGCGCGCTCAAAGACGTAAAATAGTTACTTGGGAAATGTTTCAAGCGAATGTGCATTCCCTGCTTTTTTTGGACAGAATAGACAAAACTTTTTTTTTTTCTTTTGATATCTCCCGAACAATGAATCTAATTTTTAGAAATTGGATAGATACAGGACCGAAATTCAAAACTTCGGATTCTGAGGAGGAAGAGGCAAAAGAAAGGGCAAAAAAAATTGCAGATAAAAAAAACGAGAATGAAAGGATAGCAATAGCAGAAACTTGGGATACTATTATATTTGCTCAAGCAATAAGAGGTACTATGTTAGTAACCCAATCGATTCTTAGAAAATACATCATATTGCCTTCATTGATAATAGCTAAAAACCTCGGCCGTATGTTTTTTTTTCAATTCCCCGAGTGGTACGAGGATTTTAAGGAGTGGAATAGAGAAATGCATGTTAAATGCACCTATAATGGTGTTCAATTATCAGAAACAGAATTTCCGAAAAACTGGTTAACAGATGGTATTCAGATAAAAATCCTATTTCCTTTCTGTCTGAAACCCTGGCGCAAATCCAAACTACGATCCCATCATAGAGATCCAATCCAAAAGAAAGGGAAAACAGAAAATTTTTGTTTTTTAACAATCTGGGGAAGGGAAACCGAACTACCTTTTGGTTCTGCCCGACAACAACCTTCCTTTTTTGAACCTATTTATAATGAATTCGAAAAAAAAAAGAGAAAAGTGAAAAAAAAATGTTTTCTAGTTCTAAGAGTTTTCAAAGAAAAAACAAAACAGTTTATAAAAGTCTCAAAAGAAAAAACAAGATGGATTATCAAAACGGTTCTATTTTTAAAAAGAATAATAAAAGAGTTTGCAAACGTAAATCCAATTTTCTTATTTGTATTGAAGAAAGTATATGAACCAAATGAAACTGGAAAAGATTCCATAACCATAAGCAGTAATAAAATTGTTCCTGAATCGACCATTCGAATTAGATTCATGGATTGGGCAAATTATTCACTGACAGAAAAAAAAAGGAAAGATCTGTCCGATAGAACAACTCTAATCAGAAATCAAATAGAAAGGGGTGCAAAAGACAAAAGAAAAATATTTCTAACTCCGGATATAAATATTAGTCCTAACGATACAAGTTGTGGTGATAAAAGATCGGAATCGCAGAAACATATTTGGCAGATATCAAAAAGAAGAAGTAACAGATTCATATTCATACGCAAATGGCACTATTTTTTGACATTTTTCAACGAAAGAATATACATACATATCTTTCTATGTACTGTTAATGTTTCTAGAGTCAATGTACAACTTTTCCTTGAATCAACAAAAAAGATTATCGATAAATACATTCACAATGATGAAAAAAATAAAGAAGGGATTGATGAAACAAATCAAAAAAAAATTCACTTTATTTCGACTATAAAAAAGTATCTTTCTAATATTAGTAATAATAAATCAAAGATTTCTGATGACCTATATTCCTTTTCACAAGCATCTGTATTTTACAAATTATCACAAATCCAAGCTATTAGTAAAAAGTATCATTTGAGATCTCTACTTCAATATCGCGAAGCATATCTTATTCTTAAGGATAGAATCAGGAATTTTTTTGGAACACGAAGAATATTAGATTCCAAATCAAGGCATAAAAAACTTCCGAATTCCGGAATGAATGAATGGAAAAACTGGTTAAGGGGTCATTATCAATACAATTTATCTCAGGCTAGGTGGTCTAAATTAGTACCGCAAAAATGGCGAACTAGGGTCAATCGGCGTCGTACGATTCAAAATAAAGACTCAAAAAAGAATTCATATGAAAAAGCCCAATTCATTCATTACGAGAAAAAAAATGATTATGAAGTGAATTCATTGACGAGCAAAAAAGCAAAATTAAAAAAAAACTACAGATATGATCTTTTTTCATATAAATATATTAATTATGGGGATAGGAAAGACTCATATATTTATCCATCCTCATTACAAGTAAACGAGGACCGAAAGATTCCATATAATTACAACACACCTAAAATTGAACCATTTTATGTACTGGGGGATATATCTATTAGTGATTATCTAGGAGAAGAGTATATTATTGGTACGGGTAAAAGTACGGATAGAAAATATTTGGAGTGGAAAATTTTCGATTTATTTCTTAGAAAGAATATCGATATTGAGTCCTGGACCGATACGGATACCGGGACCAACATTAATAAAATGACTAAGACCGAGACTGATTATTATCAAATGATTGATAAGAAAGATCTTTTCTATCTCACGATTCATCAAGAAATCAACCCACCCAATCAAAAAAAAAACTTTTTTTTGATGGGAATGAATAAAGAAACGCTATATCGTCCCATATTAAATACGAAATCTTGGTTCTTCTCAGAATTTGTGCCACTTTATGATGCATATAAGATCAAACCGTGGATTATACCAATCAAATTACTTCTTTTCATTTTTAATGGAAATGAAAACATTAGTGAAAACAAAAACATTAATGGAAATCAAAAAAAGGATCTTCGTATATCATCTAATCAAAAAGAATATCTTGAATTAAAGAATCGAAATCAAGAAGAAAAAGAAGAGCTCGGCCACGGAAATATTGGTTCAGACGCACGAAAACGACAAAAAGATTTTGAAAAGGATTACATGGAATCAGACATTCAAAAACGTGAAAAGAAAGGACAACCCGAGAGTAACAAGAAAGCAAAACTAGAGTTATTCCTGAAAAAATATTTGCTTTTTCAATTGAGATGGGATGATCCTTTGAATCACAGAATTTTCAATAATGTTAAGGTATATTGTTTCCTGCTTAGACTAATAAATGCAAAGGAAATTGCTATATCCTCTATTCAAGGGGGAGAAATGCACCTGGATGTAATGTTAATTCAGACGAATCTAACTCTTCCAGAATTGATAAAAAAGGGAATATTGATTCTCGAACCAGTACGTCTGTCTATAAAATGGGATAGACAATTTATTATGTATCAAACCATAGGTATCTCATTGGTCCATAATAATAAATGTCAAACTAATGGAAGATATCGAGAAAAAAGATATGTTGATGAGAATTATTTCAATGGATCCATTGTACAACATAAAAAGATGCTTGTGAATAGAGACGAAAATCATTATGATTTGCTTGTTCCTGAAAATATTCTATCCCCTAGGCGTCGTAGAGAATTGAGAATTCTAATTTGTTTCAATTCCGGAAATAGGAATGTTATGGATAGAAATCCGGTATTTTTCAATGACAACAATGTAAGGAACTGGGGGCAATTTTTGGATGAGGACAAGCATATTGATACAGATATAAATAAATTCATTCAATTCAAATTGTTTCTTTGGCCCAATTATCGATTAGAGGATTTAGCTTGTATGAATCGCTACTGGTTTGATACCAATAATGGCAGCCGTTTCAGTATGTCAAGGATACGTATGTATCCACGATTCGGAATTAGTTGATGGTTGGTACATTTCCTATATATCAGGTGTCGGGTCTGGTATATGAATGTACACACACGCTGTGTTACATTCTAATACATGATACCGATTCAATAACGTCTCAATTGGATTGAATCTAGAAATGATTCGGCAGAATCTTCTTAGGCCAAAGGAATTTTCTTTTGTGGGTACAGAAATTGCCCTTCTATCGAATCAAATTACAAATTGTACTTACAATTCATTTGAATTTAATTTTGATTTGATTTGATAGAATAAAGTAATATATGAATAAATCCAGATTATTGGGTGTATCAGATCAAAATAACTGGCATTATTATTATTCCTGATTGGTAAAATCCATATCTGTGGAAAAAAAAAAAGAGAGAGAAATTTTATTTTTATGGTTATGGTCAAAAATTCATTCATCTCAGTTATTCCGAAAGAAGAAAAAAACAAAGGGTCTGTTGAATTTCAAGTAATCAGTTTCACCAATAAGATACAGAGACTTACTTCACATTTTGAATTGCACAGAAAAGATTATTTATCTCAGATAGGTTTGCGGAAAATTCTGGGAAAACGTCAACGACTGCTGGCTTATTTGTCAAAGAAAAATAGAGTGCGTTATAAAAAATTAATCGATCAATTAGATATTCGGGAACCAAAAACTCGTTAATTTGAAGATTATTTGAATTCTTTGGTTTATTAGATCTTGAATTTTGATGAACCTCATTTATTTCGTTTTCGGCAATTCATAGAATAATGGATCGGAGAAGAAAACATATGAATGTACCGGCTACAAGAAAAGACCTCATGATAGTTAATATGGGTCCTCACCACCCATCAATGCATGGTGTTCTTCGACTTATCGTTACTCTAGATGGTGAAGATGTTATTGACTGCGAACCCATATTGGGTTATTTACACAGAGGGATGGAAAAAATTGCGGAAAACCGAACAATTATACAATATCTTCCTTATGTAACACGTTGGGATTATTTAGCTACTATGTTCACAGAGGCAATAACGGTAAATGCACCAGAACAATTAGGAAATATTCAAGTACCCAAAAGAGCCAGCTATATCAGAGTAATTATGCTGGAGCTGAGTCGTATAGCTTCTCATTTATTATGGCTTGGACCTTTTATGGCAGATATCGGTTCACAGACTCCCTTCTTCTATATTTTCAGAGAAAGGGAATTGCTATATGACCTATTCGAAGCTGCCACAGGTATGCGAATGATGCATAATTATTTCCGTATCGGGGGAGTCGCTGCTGATCTACCTCATGGCTGGATAGATAAATGTTTGGATTTCTGTGATTATTCTTTAACAGGAATTGTTGAATATCAAAAGCTTATTACGCAAAATCCCATTTTTTTGGAACGAGTTGAGGGGGTGGGCATTATTGGTGGGGAGGAAGCAATAAATTGGGGTTTATCGGGACCAATGCTACGAGCTTCTGGAACCCAATGGGATCTTCGTAAAGTTGATCATTATGAGTGTTACGATGAATTCGATTGGGAAGTCCAGTGGCAAAAAGAAGGAGACTCATTAGCTCGTTATTTAGTACGAATCAATGAAATGACGGAATCCATAAAAATGATTCAACAGGCTCTAGAAGGAATTCCGGGGGGGCCCTATGAGAACTTAGAAGTTCGACGCTTTGATAGAGCAAGTGATTCCGAATGGAATGGTTTTGAATATCGATTCATTAGTAAAAAGCCTTCTCCCACTTTTGAATTGTCGAAACAAGAACTTTATGTGAGAGTAGAAGCCCCAAAGGGAGAATTGGGAATTTTTCTGATAGGGGATAATAGTGCTTTTCCCTGGAGATGGAAAATTCGTCCACCTGGTTTCATCAATTTGCAAATTCTTCCTCAGCTAGTTAAAAGAATGAAATTGGCTGATATCATGACGATACTAGGTAGTATAGATATCATTATGGGAGAAGTTGATCGTTGAAATGATAATTGATACGACAGAAGTACAAGCTATCAATTCTTTTTCCAGATCGGAATCCTTAAAAGAGGTCTATGACCTCTTATGGCTGCTTGTCCCTATTTTTACTCCTGTATCGGGAATCACAATAGGCGTACTCGTGATTGTGTGGTTAGAAAGAGAAATATCCGCAGGGATACAACAACGTATCGGGCCTGAATATGCCGGCCCCTTGGGAATTCTTCAAGCTCTAGCAGATGGGACCAAACTACTTTTGAAAGAGGATCTTCTCCCATCTAGAGGAGATGTTCGTTTATTCAGTATGGGGCCATCTATAGCGGTCATATCAATTCTACTAAGCTATTTAGTAATTCCTTTTGGCTATCGCCTTGTTCTAGCCGATCTCAGTATAGGCGTTTTTTTATGGATCGCTATTTCCAGTATTGCTCCTATTGGACTTCTTATGTCAGGATATGGATCGAATAATAAATATTCCTTTTCAGGTGGTCTACGAGCTGCTGCTCAATCTATTAGTTATGAAATACCATTAACTCCGTGTGTGTTATCAATATCTCTACGTGTGATTCGTTGGAACATGAACCTTTACCCCTTTCCTTTATTTCCAGGAAAGGGGTTGGATGTGTTGAATAGATACCTTTCTCTTTTTATTCATCATTCGGGTCGATGAGTTAAACCAGATAGTTATATGAGTGAAACAAAACAGCTTATGAATTTGCAGTAAGAAGATTGATTCTCATTCCCTATGTACGAGAGTAAAGTGGAAGTAAACATAAGCGGTCGAAACTGTTTACCCCAAGATTGGTTGATTAGTCATCATGACTTGAAGCGGGTGCAAAAGATCAACTGTATGGAGTTTCTACTTTTGTATTGTATGTTGTATGTATTACCATATCGGGGATCAATCAAAAATGAGTGGACGGTTAGGAACACGAAGGTACACAAAGGATTAGTGATGAAGATAATGTAAGGTATCCAAAGGGATATTTCTGCATAACATAAAAGGAATCATAATGAGGGCTTTAAGTTCGTAGAAATGATCAAGCAGTACTTCCTCACGATTCCGATCCAGAGTATGCTTCTATCCACTGATTAAATAAATGACTGTCGAGAACGAAGTAATCCTTTGATTTTATTTTTTAGAAACCCCCCTTCTGAGTGAGAAAGAAGAACAGGAACGAAAGAAATGGAATGCAATAGGAAAACTGAATAATAAGAGATCTTTGTTTATTCTTTCCTCAATCCTATCCATATTCATACGGATAGAATTCTTCTAATGATTTATCAACTATAACTCATGAATTAGTGTCTAATTTTTTTTCGTACGAAAAGTATGGGTCGAAATATCTATTGAAACAACGAGTATTTTATTGAAGGATTAAGTTATTACTGAACTAAAAGAATTCTAAGTCTAATTAGAAAATAAAGGATGAGATCAATTCGGAAGCGCTTTTTTTTATTATGGCGGACGGAATTCCATTGGTCTAATTCGGGACTCTTCGATACATCGTTACTCTAATCTACACTACAAACATGCCGAGGTAATAATGAACCAGTCCTTAGATTTATTTGTGGCCATCGAGGAGCCGTATGAAGCTGAGGTCTCATGTGCGGTTCTGGAATAGCGATGGGAATAGTGATGTTATCATCGACTATGATTATCTAACAGTTCAAGTACAGTTGATATAGTTGAGGCACAGTCAAAATATGGGTTTTGGGGGTGGAATCTGTGGCGTCAACCTATAGGGTTTATAGTTTTTCTAATTTCTTCCCTAGCCGAATGTGAAAGATTACCTTTTGATTTACCAGAAGCAGAGGAGGAATTAGTAGCAGGTTATCAAACCGAATATTCAGGTATTAAATCTGGTTTATTTTACGTTGCTTCTTACCTAAATCTACTAGTTTCTTCATTATTTGTAACAATTCTTTACTTGGGCGGGTGGAATTTCTCTATTCCCTACATATTCATTTCTGAACCTTTTGGAATAAATAAAACAGGTGGAGTCTTTGGAATGACAGTTGGTATCCTTATTACATTAGCTAAAGCTTATTTGTTCCTGTTCATTCCTATCACAACAAGATGGACTTTACCTAGGATGAGAATGGACCAGCTATTAAACCTTGGGTGGAAATTTCTTTTACCTATTTCTCTAGGTAATCTATTATTAACAACTTCTTCCCAACTCGTTTCGCTATAACAAAATATGATATTCTAGATTCATAACCTATCTAGAGCAAGAGAAAGAAACATCAAACTATTCATGGATATCCACGATATGTTCCCTATGGTGACTGGGTTCATGAATTATGGTCAACAGACAATACGAGCTGCAAGGTATATTGGTCAAAGTTTCATGATTACCTTATCTCACGTGAATCGTTTACCTGTGACTATTCAATATCCTTATGAAAAATCGATCACATCGGAGCGTTTTCGTGGTCGAATCCATTTTGAGTTTGATAAATGCATTGCTTGTGAAGTATGTGTTCGGGTATGCCCCATAGATCTACCCGTTGTTCATTGGAGATTGGAAACGGATATTAGAAAGAAACGATTGCTTAATTATAGTATTGATTTTGGAATCTGTATATTTTGTGGTAATTGTGTCGAGTATTGTCCAACAAACTGTTTATCAATGACTGAAGAATATGAACTTTCTACTTATGATCGTCACGAATTGAATTATAATCAAATTGCTTTGGGCCGGTTACCAATGTCAGTAATTGGAGATTACACAATTCGAACAATTACGAATTCGACTCCAATCAAAATAATCAGGGGTAAACCTCTTGATTCAAAAACGATTACCAATTACTAAGATTCCGTTTTGATCTAAAGTAAAGGAGTGAGGCTTCTTTCATTTTGCTAGGTCAGTAAATAACTATTGATTGGTGAGAGTCAAGGCTTGATTTTGATTTAGAATGGATTCATGGATCTGTGATGATTTCAAAATATACAATTTCGAACTACTCTTTCAGATACAGTAGCGGAATTGATCCAATAACTGTATCTATATAAATCTACACCCCTTTAGGATTCAATTAGGAACGTATCATATACAAGAAAAAAAATAAGGTAACCTCTTTTTTCTTGGATCGGTTAGTAAGTTTATGAAATATTTCGATTTATTTATCTCTTTTTTTACACATAATGGATTTACCTGGACCAATACATGATATTCTTTTAGTATTTCTGGGATCAGGTCTTATATTAGGAGGTCTGGGGGTGGTCTTACTTACCAACCCAATTTATTCTGCTTTTTCATTGGGACTGGTTCTTGTTTGTATATCCTTATTCCATATTCCATCTAACTCCTATTTTGTAGCTGCTGCACAGCTCCTTATTTACGTAGGAGCTGTAAATGTTTTAATCCTATTTGCTGTGATGTTCATGAATGGTTCAGAATATTACAACGATTTCTATCTTTGGACCGTTGGGGATGGGGTCACTTCACTGGTTTGTACAAGTATTCTTTTTTCACTAATTACTACTATCTCGGATACGTCGTGGTACGGGATTATTTGGACTACAAGATCAAATCAGATTATAGAGCAGGACCTAACAAGTAACGTTCAACAAATTGGGATTCATTTATCAACAGATTTTTACCTTCCATTTGAACTCATTTCTATAATTCTTTTAGTTGCTTTGATAGGTGCAATTGCTATGGCCCGGCAGTAAAGTAATTAAGTAATAAATACTTAGATCCAAAACAAAATAAAATAAATAAAGTCTTGTTTTGTTCTATGTTATCACATCCATTTTCCTTCAGTTCCATTTTCATATTCTATTGTTCATATATGAAATTGAAAGGGGTTTAGTTTGATCCATTACTAATACCTTACTCTGTTTCGTACTTAATTTATATTCTAATCAAATCGGTGAAATTGTTGTTCATATTGAAATGAATCAAGATTGATGAGGGGTTGGTCAATGATGACCGAACATGTACTTATTTTGAGTGCCTATTTATTTTCTATCGGTATTTA